TCTGGCCTTCCTTTATATTGATGAAGAGGTGACCTCGTGCTCTTCAAGAAATGAAGGCAAAGGCCCCCCCGAGCCCGAGGGGGATCGTCGGAGGGCACCAAATCCTGTTTTTTTCCTCCCGTCCTCAAAAGAGGCGCCGGAGGCCCAAACTCATCCGGAGTTGGAGAGCTAAATAAAAAAAGACTTTCTCAACATAAAAAAAAAACTGCCCTTCCCTTCCATATAGATCGTCGTGGCATGAACTCATTTCTGCCTTTCCCCACTCCTGCCCGAAATCCAGCTGGGGCCCTCAAGGTGAGGCCGAATTTCATTACCTTTTGTGCGCCTCTCACCTCCTCCATGAGGATGATCCACTGAATTCATTGCAACACCACGAACAATGGGGCGTCTGCCTAACCACCGGCTTTATCCTTTCTAAGCTTTCGTGCATCATGGTTGGGATTGGAAACTATACCAATAGTAGCTCGGCATCGGGAATCAATGACTTTTTCAACACCCGAAGGTAGCCGCACAAGCCTAAGAGAGAGTGTAGGGGGCCTTCATTATTTTAGCTTTAGTTCCTGCGCTGCGGCTCGAGCCAGCCTTGCGCCTTGGCCTGAATGACATTTAATATAATGTAACCATCTTCCTATACGTATATCGACTACTGGTATGCGATTTCTATTTTCGAATTTAGAGAGAGTCTCGCCTGTCTATAAGCAGGGGAGGCGTGGCCAAGAAGCAGCCAGCTGACTGCCCCCTTCCACTCGGCCTTTCTTCGCTGTGTGAATAAGGTCTTAGTATGGATGGGCATTCCGGGCGGGTCGCAATAAGTCGCGGGTCGAAGGTTTGGACCAATCGCAATTTATCAACATTTTGCCTGCTTCCAATTGATGACTGGCTATTATATAAGTGTTGACCTAAGCCCCTGTGCCGGGGCTCGGCTCCCGAACCGTACGTGAGCTGCCTCGTACGGCTCTTCCTAAGAACTGGAAGCCCCCTCTCTCTAAATAGAAATTAGAAAAAAATGAGACATCAAAAAAGACTTTTTCAAAAAGCCTTTGCCCTCCTATTCAACGGGGCTATTAGAGAAGCAGCTTCGTTCCTTGACTTCTTTGCTCAGTCAAACTTCCTTTTCCTTGTTCCTTAGTGTAGTCTCGGTCCATAGTTTAAGACTCCGTTCCTTATGCCTAGTCTATATCCACAGCTGACGTGGCTCCGTACCGACGCCTTTCCCTTTGTCGACGGCTAAGTGACTTCGTAACCTTAACGTACTTATTTTATTTCGTATTTTCTTTCTTACTATATCATAGGTCTTCGTCGGTAAACCCCTTCGCCTATAGGCCTATAGGATAGGATAGGCGGCAGCTTGGCTTCGCTATCGCTCTGGTATAGAGTCCGTGTAGTCGTCGGCCTTCCTACCAGAAGGCCTATGAGTGGTCGGCCTTTCGAATGCCCCCTTCCTTACTTTTCTGAGAAGCCCTTTACGACTATAAAGGACAGGGGGCTGTTCACCTTTGGAAACTTAGCTACACCGGTCACGACATGTTGTTTGTTGATATTTATTGAGGAGTTGGATGGAGTTTAGCTGACTGAATCCATAAACCTAGAAAGTCACCGTCACGGGTACTTTTTTGACTCTAACTCTATAGGTAGGTATTGGTGGAGCTTGCGTAATGTAGTTGTAGTTAAGGCTGCATTGAAGTCTTTCTTTTTCTTTTTTGAAGATCTACTGAAGTATCAAAGGCGAACCCCAGGCCGGGACGTCTGGCAGAATGCTTGGCCTCCTGCGCTGGAAGCCCGAAGGGTGAGCTTCTGGTGGTTAGCTTCTAGAACTAGATAATAGGCATTAGGCATTCTGAGCTGGAAGGGGGCAAGCAAATTAAGGGAGGCGGGCCGACTACAAGAAGCGAAGCTTAGGGAGCGACGGCCGACCACTACATAAGCTGCTGGCGGAGAAAGCTCGAGGAGCTTCCCTTCAATTCGTTGCTAAGTCAATGTCTTAGGCCTCCGAGTCAGCCCGCGCTTTTTCGAAGAATCCTGCACCCAGGGGCATACGGCCTGGCGGGCCTTCCCTTTCCGCCGGAGCTTCCTGGGCGTTGCCCCGTTCCCCAATCAGATGTTTGGATGTGAGCTATACTCCGCGAGGAGCCAAACGGGCGTATGGCCTTGCCATTTGACCTCTCTTCCCGTGTGACTAGGAATGCTCAGTGACAACCTCTCAATTGTCACCGCCTGGCCTCTCTTGCTACCGCGGTAGCACCTAGTGTGGTCAGCACCAATCGTGTTCGGACAACGAAGCTTACACTCATTCACATTGGTTCATCCTGCTATGTCCCGGGCCTTTTGCTCTTCTAACGTAAAAGGTGGCCGGCCATTCGTCAAGGCCCCAGAATCCGCTGGACATCTCAGCGGCGGGATTGAATACCCGCATCCGATCGAAGTTCCATTTTCCCCTAAAGGGGAGCTGTTTCTAGGTGGGTCGCTTCGCGCAAGACATTGCTTAGGACCAACGGGTCACACGACAGGTGCACGATCGACTTTGCACGCTCCATCCTTCGGCACTTCGCCTATCGGCTTGGCAGGCAAGCTACCTTGATCCGTCTTCGGCTTCGATTCGTTATGTTCAGAAGCTCCAACAAGCCTTAAAGTCTCTTGCCGCCTATGCCAAGAAAGCGCTGCTTTACGTTTGATCCTATGTGCCCAGAGAATGCTATGTGTTCTCCACTTTCGGACCTCGCAAAGAGAGAACGTGTTTTTTCCTCTTACTTTCTCTCTCATTCGCGGAGCGAAGAAAGCGGGCTTTGCCCCAGCTACCGCTATCCTTGGGAAACTCAAAGAGCTACCGAAGGAAAGGGATGCAGTCTCCCCCTTGGCCTTTGGAGAGGAGAAGGCAGAGAAGAAGACGTCCTTCGCGCAAGTTTTTTTGCTTCCTGCGCCCTTACTAGTACTAGCTTGACTAGTACTAGTAAAGGGGCTCTGGCTCTTCGACCAAGGAGGCATTCCGGTAGGAAGGCCGACCACTACATAAGCCTCCATCAGTCCAGGAGAGAAGCAAGCTACCTTTCTTTGATCCACCTTCACGGACAGGGAAGAGAACGAAAAGAGTCCGCGTATGGTGGGCGTGGTAGGTTCGAGGATCTTACGCGGCGGAGCGAACTCTTCTATCGTCTTGCATTTCCTCTGGCAGCGTAGCTGCACCCCCTCGATCCATCGTACTAGAGCGATCCGAGAAGAACGATTAGGGTCATATTCTATCCTTTCTACAATGCCCATAGACGAAGTGCTTCGTTTCAGATCCATTCTTCGCTGCAATCGCTTCGATCCACCCCCTCGGTGAAAAACAGTAATACGCCCTGAAGAATTCCTACCAGCGGACTTCCCTGTACGTGAAGTGAATTGTCTCAGTGCTCTCCCCTCTTGGCTTTGTCTCATTGTTTATCTCGTAATCATTCGATTCCGTTCGAATTAGCTCCTACTCCTTCTTCTTCTTTATTCGTCCTTGGTCCTTTTTACACTATACTACCTTACTATATTCTATTTCTCTATGTTATTGCTCTACAGTGAAATCATATGTCATTAGTAGAGAGTAGGGGGATTGGTATTTATTGGTATTGATATATGTCTTCCTTAGACTTTGCTTATTGATTAATAGACTTTAGATAGCCTCTTTGTCCAATGAAAAGCACGAGGATTCCCTCTCTGACGACTTCGGTGAACAATGGGCAACTCCTACTACTGAAACCAGTGGATACCACGCCTCTTCCTCTCATCTCTGGGCTGCTCTTGCTGACTCTTCCCTTGCAAACGGTTCCCCTACCAGAGAATAGTACTTCTCAACCAACAGAGAAGAGGCGGATTCCGGTCCGGCATCCCGCCCTATACGGGATGGAGCTGTTCTCTTTTTGGAAGAGAGTAGGGCCCTGGCTGAGCCTGAGTTTGTTCGTTCTGTGTACGAGGTTGGCTTGCTTTGTGGTGCCGTTGATACCCTGCCTAGCTGAATAACTGACCGACGGCGGAATGGTAAGCTTCTTCGTTCACCTGCACTCGTTCCCGCCAGCCAAGCAGAGTCAAAGCACCCTGAACCGGACCAAATCCGAAACAGGCTTCGTAGGAAGAAGCGACGCCTACTCTCCAACCATTCCCCCTGCCCTCGGTGCCTTCCCCTCTCCCCGGCAATCTTTCAAGCAAGCAGTAGTCATAGGCACCCTCATACTCAAGCCATCAATCGGCATAGTAGTCAAGCAAAGCCAGCCCGACCTTCCCTCTCTCCTACTCGAGCTTCGTACTCTCCAAAACATCAAGTGGCACAACATCCGTAATCGGAAGAACATGAATCGCCCCACCGGGCGGATGGGAAAGGAGATGAAGGAAGATCAGTTGTATCAGCTACAGAATCTGATTCCGGTGAGGCWACAAGCCTATCTTCGACTTTCGTTGTTCTTTTTTCTTGCTGTAAAGTGCCATTTCCGCTCCCCAACGACAGAAGTACGAAATTACTAACTAGTCTGTCTAGTTGCCATTTCAAAGCCCGTGTGGCATGGGACAGTTTTAAGGTCTTTCATTGTCCGAGCAATGGCTCAAGCATTCAATGTCAGATTGTGTTCTCCCGACGGATACTTCACAAATATTGGGAAGTCCGGAGGCCGGCCTTACAAGGGTGAATCTCCACTCTTATCTTACAGAATCACAATTTTCGAACCTTTCCTATGAGCTCTTGCTTCTGAGAGTGCTGCTGTGGTATCTGGTTGAGTGAAGGTGCGATTGAGCTACTGTCGGGAGCGGTTTGAAGCCAGATGATGGAACGCTGTCCACTGGAACAAAGAAATTGCATTAGTCACCGTTGTGACCTAGACACGACGTTAGAGCGAGTTCGGGAGCGCCCCGAATCAAATTAAATACCGGCTGGTACGAAGCAGGTCTGGAAGCTTCCATGTTGAGGACGGGGCCCTCGTTATTCTCGCGTTATTCTCGAAAGAATGACCAAGAGAAGGCGAGCGGAGTGAGGCCAGACGCATCTTTCTAGTCCCTCTGCCGTGAAGAAGGGTGATCTTAACAATTGGAAGTGAGCCTAAACTTTTCTGAGGTTCTCTTAGAGTTGTCTACCTGAACGAAGCTTCCGAGTTTAAGTGTAGTTTTGGGTCGGCGAAAAGTCAAAGTTGTCATTCTCCTGTTGCTTAATCTGTGTGTTCCGTTGAGCGGTTGATCCCTGGTCAACAGCAGATACCTGTCTGACTTCGTTTCATTCTTTTCGGACTCATTTCGGTTCCACCCTATCAACACCCCGCCCTTGCTTCACGCGCCAGGGCATGGCTAACCGTTTACCCTCGATGGCCTGACCCGCCATTTAGACTCATTCGTTCAGCAGAGCGAAGAAGATCTGTTTCGGTTTCAATTCCTTGATCGAAACTCGATTGATGAGCTGAGGTAAGGAGAGTTGCGTATCAGTTTATTATGCTTTTCTCGGTTATGGGAGGATGCCTTCCAACCAAAAGCTTTCCGGAATTTTTTCAAGGCTTTTTATATTTTAACTTGAAAACTTATTTAAGTTCCTTTTGGTTCTCATCTTCTGCTCCTTTCTATTCTCGTAGGTAGATATGGTTCGAAGTACCAGAGTGGGACATCCGCTCTAAGTGGTCACTTTATCAAGTTTTAGGGCAATCCGACCTAGCTTAAGCGCTTTAGCTTTCGCACTTAACTTAAGCAGCAAAGCACAGAAAGAAGGGCGGTGGGAGGGTCAAATAAAAAAGCAAGTTAAGGAGGCGCAGCTCCGTGAAGGAACTAACAACCAACACCGTATGGGTGAGCCTCTCTGAGAGAGGAGAAGAAGGCGGGGACAGAACCACGCCTTATGACGAAAGGGGAGAGTGAAACCTAGCACGATACCACTCCGAGAACGAGACACCCTGGACAGAAAGCTGGCAAGAGTGAGACCTCAGATATATTTCCCTACTGGACTCCAATCCAATACTCTTAAGAGACCACTATAAAAAAAGATAAGAATGCTACCATCGAGTTTCCTCAACGAACCCCACCCAGGGTCTTTCTTTCTTAGTGAGTGTAGTTGGTTCTCCCGTGGTCCGTTCTCTGACTACTGGCTTGCTTGGCTAGGCTGGCCTTCTTTCTATTAAAGACAGTCAGCCCCACCCCTAAGCCCTGAACTCACGGAAACCCCGGAATCCTCCCTCTTTAGGAGTCAGAAGTCCTCTCTCGCCAGTCTCGGTCAATTGAATCTGACTGAGCTTGCTTTGCCTATGCTTCAGCGTCCTTGCCTTTCCTATGTTTTTCTCTTTCTTTTTATTGAAGAGGTGTCTAAAACAAAAGGAGGGTAGGAAGAATCTCCGTGATTTAGGTCTCTTCCTCTTCTTTAATGGATGGGAACACATCGAATGAAAAGGATGTCGAATGAGTTGAAAGATGGCAAAAACCCGACTGCCTTGTGAGAAATGAAATCTGAACTTTATTGGCTCCATCACCGGAACCAGCAGCAGCTTCTCTAGTCCGATTCCGTGAGATCAATCTTTTTCCTATTCCAATTCCTTTTCCCCCATTGTAGACCTCATTCCCCTCTTCCTTCTATGTCCTCCACCTGAGCTAGAAGAATCTTTCTATCTTTCATCACAGAACGCTTCGCATTGGCTAGCTTGCTTGGCCGCACACATATAGATTCAAATAATTAAAATCGATTCCGTGGGTTGGATTACTTCTTTTTGCGATGATGCCAAAATGTCACACAAGGAAATATCGTATAATGACGATAAACGACCAAGTCGTCACTTTCATCTACATATAGAAAGTGCAATCGAGCAAGCAGTCTTTTATGTAGTACGATCAATCAAGCCTACCGCTGATTGCGCGGCCATTGATTTTTAATTTCTTTCTTTAAAATCCAGAGGTAGAGGATCACCCAAGGACTTACTATCTGAAAAGAGGAGGATCTCTATTCATACCGTTCTTCGTAAGTCCAAAGTTGTTCAGTAGGATACGTTCCTATCCTCCCATTAATGAATCCGCGGGTTGTGGTCAACTGGGATCACCAGGCAAGGGAAGGGGGATGCATTTCGATCCTACGCCCCCGCTTCTTTTTAAAAACCAGCAAAGAGGACTGCTCATTCCGGAGACCGCCCCCCACCGTAATCAAGGCTAACAAGGAGAAGGTAGCCCTAGGAAGTAGTGTATCAAAAACTGCATCCTTCTTTTATGCAGCTACCCTGCTGGTGTGGCATAGACTTTCCTCTTAGAACCCTTGGGTTGGGACACTGACCCAGCGTCACCAGCAAAGGATGATGGTAGCTTTCTTTCATTTCTGTACTGGTAGTTGAATAAGGAATTCCCCCTAAAAGTGAATGAGTGATAGTTGCTTCTAGTAGCTCCTGTAGCTAGGCGAATGTAGGATGGAGAGTGAGACCAGCGAGGAGGATAAGAGATGCCCGGCACTAGAGTGAAAGAGCTGGTCGAAAGCTAAAGCAGTACGAGGATCATGGAGAGGGCTTGATGGTGAGGGGTAGAGCAAAGGAAAAAGAGTCTGGGAGTAGAGGCAGAATCGAACTAAGAAGCAACTTCAAAATCCAGCTGACATTGATGGTTTCGAAAGAAGCCTAGAAGGAGGGACTTGGCAGAGGTAGACTCGGCATCTGGCTCACCTGCAAAAAGGAATTGAAAGATCCCACACGGGGTGGGCTAGCTAAGCCGGAAAGACTTTTGATTTCGATCCGGATATTGATAGTGTGAAGTGAGTGGTAGCTGTTGTCGTTGAAGGATCTTATTTAAAGACTCCTGATTGAAAACTTGCTTACTCAAAAGGGGCCTCTCAATGGAACCAGGAACTGAATTGCTAACTGACTTCTCAGGAGAGAAAACATATGCTCTAATAATAAATCAGTAAACTAGAAAATTAGCTATTGGAAGGAAGGCAACTCCCAATGTCTGGAAGGGAAACGAGAAGGACTTCAAAAGGTATTCCTTAGGCTGGACCGTGTCGCTCGTATGGATTGCCATAGCAAGGTCTTAGGAAGATGGCAGAAGGAATCCAATTCAAACCGATCGGAAGACAGAATCAAGGAAACTGTCTGCAAAAGGAGATAGGGACTACGAGGGCAAAAGCAGCTACAATAGGGATTCCCCATGTATCCCAGAGGGCTGCCAGTGAACTTATAATGGATGATTAAGCAAACTCCCTTTCACTTAAAAAAGAGGGGCTTAGAAGAAGGCATTAAATTAGGTTAATTCTTCCCACTGCTGGCTGGCTTTATAATGTAATGGTACAACCTGGAGAATAGGGATTGACATACCTGCTTTATAGTTCATTTACATATCTCTCTCATGGAAAGACATTTTTATATTAGCCTATAATCAGCCCTAAGGTAAGGGTAAGAAAGCTGTGGAATCAAGCCTACACTCGAACTTGCGAGAATGGACCCCTATTCAATCGTTTTTCGACATGGATTAGCTTAGGAGAAGTGAAGTAACTCAATTGAAAAGCAGGAGAAGAGAACGAGGGAGATCCACTAGAAGGAGAAGGTTTCGAAGGGGCTACGCAGAGAGCAAAATGGGTACAAGTAACGGGATGAAGATGCGTGACCAATCGTGAGATCGAGTGAAAACGAAATTTAGGCTTGACGGAGATCATAGATAGAGAGAATGGCAGGGTAGACCACGAAGTTCCGGATACCTTTAGTCGGAGCAAAGCGAGCCGAGAGGGTGTATGTTAGTTAATAGAGCTAAACTTCGGGATGACGGGAGATCTTGGACTAACAGAAGTCGCGGGAAAAGGTTGGATCACTTTTCTTACTTACTTGCTTTACTAAGAATCCGGGATTGGAAGATGGTCAACCAAAAGGTAAGCTTCTGAGAATATAAGGTTTTGAGTCAATACCAGAGAGTGGGAATCCACTCTTTCTTATTCATATGTCATTTCCCTCCTTCCGAGAATAACTCTTTCGGTGGGGACTGCCTGGAGGCAGTAAGGTTTCTTTAGTTTAGGCTGCTAAAGACGGACTTGCCCCAACAGCCGTAGCTAAAGGCTTAACCCATTGTTGAGTACCCAGATTCTTCAACCCCGACCTCAAGAGAATCCGGGGAAAGCTCCATATCAAAAGAAGCTTTTTCGGTAGGGAGAGAGAAGTTTGGGGCTAAGGCCTGTAGCTATCGGAGTTTCACTCTTCTCTTCACCGGAATTGGAATCTACTTCACTAGATGGAACAAAGATCAAATCTTCCTAAGCCTAAACTTGCCGTGGAAGGTATTTTATACCTACTTTATTTAAGCCTGGATCCACCTGAACTGGAAATTCAATCTCTCTGCTAGCTTCAAATCAAAGCTTGACTAAGATGGGCGCCTTAGCGCGTCGTTTTTCAGCTGGGGTGGGACCTGAGAGAATGAGGTTAAAGACCTGTCTAGAGCGAACCGGCAATGTGGTAAGCGCAGAGTGAGCACATGGCAGATACAAGACCGGGGCAAGAAAAGCTCACCGCTAGTCTACTTCAATCTGAACCCGCCAAGCAAGTATGTAGCAAAAGCTAACACAGATCGAAGGCGTATCGCGAAGGGGATCCACGCTGATATACGTTGCTTCGACTTCAGTATGATCGAGCTCTTTCCCTTAGGTTAGGCTTGTGACGAGAAGAATGTTCAAAGCGGAGAAAAAGGGATGCGACGAAATGCAATTCTCTTTTTCATTCAAGAATAGAAAATCTTCTGTGAAGGTGAGCAGCAATTCTTTCTTTTGTTGTCGTGAGCTTGCATCGAGAGGGACTTAACCCAGAGAGTTCCGAATAGCAAAATCAGTACCGGCCGGAGTACCAATAGCAGCTCCATCCAAATTGAAGACCGATAATCCCAGAAAGAAAGTCGTCCAGTTTGGGTGCTCCGTTCCAGAACCTGCCCCGTGTAGATCGACACTAAATACGCCATTTCGAAACTAAGAACATCAAAGCTACGCTCTTACTGGTCTCATATCCGCTGCTCGAGTGGATGAAAGACTTTCAACCTGGCACCGCCTGGCTCGTACTCACACTCGCACTGACCGATGAATAGGAAAGTCTCTCTTAACTAGCCATAGGCTATCCTAAGAACGATCTCTATAATAAGGAAAATAAGGAGTACCCTCACTCACATCTACTTCTTCTTCTATTGATTTATGTGCTATATGCTTAACACAGGGAAGTAAGTCGGACTCTATAAATTCCTTTTCACTGGGAACAACTCCTGTCTCTAAAGAACCAGACTCTTAACAGTTTATTAGTTCAAGCTGAATCCAATACCTGTAGTGCCTCACTTGACTGAAAGCGGTAAGCACCGCATTCTTCTTATTATACGAATACAAGCTGCTTGCTTAAAAGCTATTGTCACAATTGAATCAGAATTAGCTGTATCAATGAAAATATCGTATTGTAGTCACAGACAACATAGTAGCTGTGCGAGAAAAAATCCCATTTCTTAGTTGGAAAAAAGCCAACCACCTTCCGTATTTCGATCCCAAAAGTCTCTCTTCAACAATAGGGGAGCAGACAACCAAGAATGGGCAAGGATAAAATGAGTTTTTTGAAAGGTCTATGGCAGTCTATTCTCAATTTTATCGGCCGTAATCGTAATGAAGAAACCTATAGGTCCCCGTATGTGAATGAATCAGTTTCTAAAATTTCAAAAAAAGAAAGTGTTAGAGCTCGTTCTTTCACTCATAAAAGATGATTGATAAGCAGTCGTCCCTTACTATATTCCTTCCTAAATCAGGAATGGCGGGATTTCCCATTGACTGTTCCTGAGGTTTTTGGGGGATCCTTAATCCTGTAAAGAAGGAAAGGCATCAATCCAGACCGGCAGCACCTTTGTGTTACCTCTTCCAGAGCCCTTGGTTGGGAAAGCCTCCATCCGTACTGTACTAGTCTTTTTTCAAGACTTCCATAGACATCCAGAGCCCCCCCTCAGTCAAGACTATGAGCAACACCCGAAAAGGAGTCTTAGCTTTAGGTAGTCTTTCCACGCTTGGCTTTGCTAGGCAGGCTTCCCCCGTCGTACCGTTCGCCTTCCGTGAGGAGCCAATTCTTCTTATTTGGATTCCATTGTATTGCTGAACTGCTTTTCCTGTTGATGCTTTTACGGGGGCTGTTGTTCATGCCGATTCAGAATGCTTTCTCATGAGAATATGAAATATCTCTTTTGTGTCCATTCAACGAGACGAGCACGAGACAGTGCTTTCTGATTCGATCTTGTCTTCTTTCGCTTGGTTTCCCCAGGTGGTGCTTGGGGAGTACAGTAGAGAAGGCTCGTCGAGACCTCGATGCCGGGTCGTTCCAAAGTGACTTGCTATTGCTCCCATTAAGGGATGGTCTCTTCATCAATAACATCTGTCACCGAGAAAGGCTTTTACATGGATGTATGGGAACCAAAGGCTCCATTTAAGTAAGCCCGCAGCATCACTACCAGATCGAAAGTAAAGGTAAGTTTCGGTTCTAGGTAAAGATCCATAAGCACCAGTCCCAGCTCCTTAGCCAACATAGCTAGATCGAGTGTATTCGCTCCCCTCAAGGGAATATGAACTTATGCGCCTACCTTCGCTACTGGGACTGAACTTGATCTATTCCATAAATAAGTTTTCGATGAAGTTAAGAAAGGTGTGGTTAGATTAAGTGCCAAAGGTCTTACCTGAGGGAAATCACTGGATTTGAAAGCAGATGTAGGAGTCACAGCCGTAGTCCCCTCACCAAAAGATTGTGAGGTAGGATCCACAGAGGTCGAAGCCAATGGAATGGGAGTAACAGGGGTGTAGGAGCTACTTCCAGCTTTCAAGACGGGGCCCTTAACATATTCAAAAGCTCCTTCAGGGGAGGATTCACTTCAATAACTCCCGTCTTCAGAGGAGCCATCTTGGTCACCATCCCCTTCTGGTTTAATAGAGACTCTCTGTTTACCACCTGATTCGAGTCTTTTTGGATGGAATTGTCCTATCCTAGGTCAGGTCAAATAGAGCTTTATTAGAATTTAAAATTATAGCCAAGGAAAGATGTCCAATTTGACACCGAATTAGGTTAGGATAATGAAGCTTAGCTAAGTGTCCGCAGTCCGACTTGCTAGGCTCTCCTTACAAGTCAGAACGTATACCGGAACAGGTATTAGGAAAAACCCACTATTTAGCGACATTGAAGATGAGGAAATTTCGTAAGTAGTGGTTTGCTTTAGTGCCTTTTCTTAAGTTAGCCTTGAAGTGATGCTTTAAGAAGGAGAATGACTAATAGCTGCTGCTAAGCCTTTCCACTCTCAATACCAACTACCAATGGGCAAGATCTTTTTCTAGGAATACAAAATTAATTCTCGTAGATCGGGGATCTTTCTGTACTTATAGCATTTATTTGAATTCAAACAATCAGGATTGATTGCCTGCTATTCCTCACATTGGTAAAGGAAGAGAAGAAGATTCAGCGCATGCAGACGATTTGGCGCATTCCTTTTATGCCGGGCTCGAACTCTTCTGTGCTCTCTCTCTTCTTTCTATGCAACTTGCATAGTCTCAAACTTATTTCTCAAAGGCAAATGGTAAAAGATCTGCCTGCCATTGGAGAATGCAGTGGAGTGTGTGAAGGGTGTCAACTTTTCAAGATGGCTAGAAAATCCTTACCATCTGCCATCTGGCACAGCCAGGAGAGCTTCACATAAGCTGGAACTGGTGCATACTGACGTCTGTGGTCCCATGAGGACTCCCTCTCTTGACAACAGCAAGTACTTCATCCTATTTATTGATAACTTGTCAAGAATGACTTGGGTGTACTTCTTGAAAGAAAGATCTGAAGTTTTCAAAACAAAAATGAAAGAAAAAACAGATCTGTTATGGAAATGGCTAGAGCTATGTTGCATGAAAAAGGCCTTCCTAACAAGCAGAAGCTGTCTATACGGCAGTGTATCTGCAGCACAGAATTGCCACTAAAGCAGGCAAAACTCTCTTTTCACTGAAACTAAGACGCTTAAACATAAGGTAGGTGCTTTCACTACGCTTTCGACATTCCCTTTCGCTTCCGGGAAAGCGCAGTGGTCAAAGTAAAGTAGTTCAAGTCAGTGCTTTCCTTCCGGTCTGTGAGTAGAGTGTGGCTAAGTCGATTTGGTTCTGGTATCCGATCAAAGGCCAACTGTCTTAGCCATAGCGATCTGGCTGGCCATATTCAGTAGCGTTCGCTGATCTTTTGGTTAGAAAGAAAATAATGGAAGCAGGTGTCGACTCACGTGAAGAGACATGGTTCAAGTACGTTGAGTGAAGAATTGGCTTTAGGAAGAACTCGCAGTGAACCATTTCGAAGAAAATAGCTTCTGACTGGGCTGATGAATTCAGAGTTGGAAGAATGGAACTCTTGGATGGTAAGACAGGGCTTGGTGCAGCTGGGCTAACTGTGCTTAGTGAAGCGGAAGTTTCATATGCAAGTTCTATATTGATGTAATTACAGCATACTTCTTATCTTTTAGAAACCTCTATGTATATACTTCTATAGGACAAAAGTACACTACACATCATTTTCGGATTGGGTGGTTTGCAGAGCACCCTGGAGTTCGCTTCCCAAGATATGCAGTACTCGGTGATGATGTTCTCATCGCTGATACGTGTGTATCCCAAGTGTACGAGCAGGTACTCCTAAAGTTAGGAGTCACGATCTCAGCAAAAAAGTAGCGGATATCTCATTCCGGCTCAGCCGAGTTTGCTAAGCGGTTCCGAGTGAGAGGGTTGAGTGTGGACCCCAGTCCTATTTCAATTGCTAATCTTGTGAATAGCCATCACCTCTGTCTTGCTATCGCCCCACACTAAAAGTATCCAGTCAGTCTTGTCTTATATACGTATTTTATTTCATTTCGCAATGAAACTCTGCGTGGGCGCCTATCGGCCGAAATTGGATCTCTTAGGTTCGCTGCGCTTAGGATTAGGAGCTGGCTTGGAAGTCTTTAGAGTAGCGATGTTTTAAACTTTTCTCCACTGGTTCTCCTACTCGTATGGTTGGCCTATAGGCTCTCTCGACTCACTGGTTCGCCTAAAGGTTCAGAAATGGGCATTGAGGGAAGGCTATTGCCATTGCTTTTCCGGCCTATAGCTTACTGAAAATATCGTAAAGAAGGGGCTAAAGTGGCTCTAGAGCAGTCATTGAATTCAGTTGAAATCCGAGAGAAACGCACCTCGAAGTCTGAGTCTGTATTGGGCCTTCCTTTTATTTGCCTTGCCTAATTTGTTTTTGGCTTAGGAATGGAATGCTCAAAACTATATCTGCTTTTGTTTCACCTGGGCGTAGGGTTCAGAATGGGATCAATCAGACCCTGCGACTCAGTGCTTTGATAAGAAGAATGAAATCTCAGGTTTTCCGCTTCTTTGGCTGACACCGGCCGATAGCCCATGATCTGAGACAGCCTCTTCTTCGTAATCAAGCCAGAGCAAGGGATAGATATGATTAGAGGAGGCGATCCTTAGGCATGGACGGACCCTATATTATAATTATATTATAGGTTTTCTCAACAAGGGAGAGAGATCGAAACCCTCTCTTTCTCGAGATCCCCTCTCTTCCGTAACGGGGCCAAAGCTCCAAGTCCTAAGTGGTGAATCGCTCAACGGTTCTAACCTAACTAGGCATCCAAGTCGGCACTATAGAAAGAGATAGCTATGATAAATTCAAATGATAAGACACATTCTCGTTTTTTTTTTGGCTTGCAATAAAGCTAGGGTCCTAATCGAGCTTTCATAGAAAGCCTATCTATCCACCTCTCCAAAGACAATATCTTGAGTACCTATGATGGTGACCACATCCGCTGGCATGTGATGTTTGGACATAGAATCGAGTCCTTGTGAATGGGCAGAGCCAGGTGCTCTTATTTTACGACGGTAGGGACGATTGCTTCCATTACTGACCAGAAAGACACCAAATTCTCCTTTAGGTGCTTCAACTGCGGTATAGGTAGAAGAAGCTGGTACGGAAAAACCTTCTGTATAAAGTTCGAAATGGTGAATTGAGGTAGAGTAGACCGATGATCCTGTAGTCATTTGGCCGGCTATTGAAA